ATAAGAAATTTTTTAAATCAAAAATGAATCTTTGTGAACAATGTGGATATCATTTGAAAATGAGTAGTTCAGATAGAATCGAACTTTTGATCGATCCGGGTACTTGGGATCCTATGGATGAAGACATGGTTTCTCTGGATCCCATTGAATTTCATTCGGAGGAGGAGCCTTATAAAGATCGTATCGATTCTTATCAAAGAAAGACAGGATTAACTGAGGCCGTTCAAACAGGCATAGGCCAACTAAACAGTATTCCCGTAGCAATCGGGGTTATGGATTTTCAGTTTATGGGGGGTAGTATGGGATCCGTGGTCGGGGAGAAAATCACCCGTTTGATTGAGTACGCTACTAAAAACTTTCTACCTCTTATTATAGTGTGTGCTTCCGGGGGGGCACGCATGCAAGAAGGAAGTTTGAGCTTGATGCAAATGGCTAAAATATCTTCTGCTTTATATGATTATCAATCAAATAAAAAGTTATTCTATGTACCAATCCTTACATCTCCTACTACAGGTGGGGTGACTGCTAGTTTTGGTATGTTGGGGGATATCATTATTGCCGAACCCAATGCCTACATTGCATTTGCGGGTAAAAGAGTAATTGAACAAACATTGAATAAAACAGTACCTGAAGGTTCACAAGCGGCTGAATATTTATTCCAGAAGGGCTTATTCGATCTAATCGTACCACGTAATCCTTTAAAAAGCGTTCTGAGTGAGTTATTTCAGCTCCACGCTTTCTTTCCTTTGAATCAAAATTCAATTAAAGAGCATTAAGTTCCATTTTTTTTATTTGTAGCAAACAAGTAGTTAGTTTATCGGAATCCAAGTAAAAATAAGACGAACGGGGTTTCTTTGTTTACATAAGATCTAATTGTAGAAAGAATCAAAAGTTAAAGTTGCGGATAACTCTTTTTTTCTATATTTATATTCCTGATTACTAATTAAGAAGCCTCAGATAAAAGAGTTAATTCTTCTTTTCGTGAAATTAGGAAAAAAAAAAATGACCTCTTCCCGTCTTACGTCCGTATATATAATTCAAATATAGAAAATGAAAATATAGATATAGAGTTTTTATCTTTCTATATCTCCCGCGAATCCCATTTTGATTAAGAATCCCTTTTGGGTCGGATTCTAACGAATCTTTCGATAATTTGTAAGAAACTTTTTCTTTATTAAATTATTAGAAGACAAGAGCAAAAGACGAAGAAAAAAAAAAGAATATAATAATAAAGGCGATTATCATATATATCTTTTACATATCTTTCATATATAAAGATGAATAAGTCCATTATATACTCACTTAGATATATACTTAAATCTATACTAATTAAAATTCGAATTTCATAAATATTAATTAATAATAATTACAATTCTTAATTATAATTATTATAAGATATCTTTATAAATAAAAATAACAGGTACAAATAGTAAATCGAGGTATCCATTCTATGACAACTTTCGACTTTCCCTCTGTGTTGGTGCCTTTAGTAGGCCTAGTATTTCCGGCAATGGCAATGGCTTCTTTATCTCTTCATGTTCAAAAGAATAAGACTGTTTAGATCTGATGGGCCCAACTCTCATCCATTTTTTTTTTTCAAAACTTAGACTTGTATCATAACACAGATTTTTATTTAGTGGAATATGGTATAACATGCGGTTTTCGCCGAACATAAAGGAGAGGCTCTTATGCTTATGCCTGTAGAAAGATGATATATGGGTAAAGGAATTATATCTATTTGAAAATATATCAGGATCGACGGATGGCTGAAATGTAAAGTCGGTGTATCTATACGTATATCGATGGGATCATACGAAGGGTATGTTATTTTTTTTAATCTAACCAATTTGATGAATTACTCTTAAAGGTTCACAGCAAACTAGTACTAGTTGATGAGAGTTACTTCGGAAACAAAAAGAGTAAAGTCTGGGGTATTTTCTTAATTCCAATAAAACGAAACCGGATCAAGTATGAGTTGTCGATCAGAACATATATGGATAGAACCTATAACGGGGTCTCGAAAAACAAGTAATTTCTGCTGGGCCGTTATCCTTTTTTTAGGGTCATTAGGATTCTTATTGGTTGGAACTTCCAGTTATCTTGGTAGAAACTTGATATCTTTATTTCCGTCTCAGCAAATCCTTTTTTTTCCACAGGGGATCGTGATGTCTTTCTATGGAATCGCGGGTCTCTTTATTAGCTCCTATTTGTGGTGCACACTTTCGTTGAATGTAGGGGGTGGTTATGATCGATTTGATAGAAAAGAAGGAATGGTGTGTATTTTTCGTTGGGGATTTCCTGGAAAAAATCGTCGCATCTTCCTCCGATTCCTTATAAAAGATATTAAGTCCGTCAGAATAGAAGTGAAAGAGGGTATTTATGCTCGTCGTGTCCTTTATATGGACATCAGAGGTCAGGGGGCCATTCCCTTGACTCGTACTGATGAGAATGTTACTCCACGGGAAATTGAACAAAAAGCTGCCGAATTGGCCTATTTCTT